AATAAACAGAGTGTTCTTATTCAAAACGCCCTGTGATCTTCAACCAATTCTGTGCTTCAATATAATTACCAGGGGTAAGGGCTATAGCTTGTTTCCAATATTCAGCAGCTTGATCAAACCAAGATTCCGCAATTTCATAATCTCCCTGTCGAATGGCCTGTTCTCCGCGGTCGGAATAGGTGAGTAAATTCCTTCCCTTAGAACCGTACTTGAGAGTTTCCTGACTCATACGGCTCAACAGTCAATTCTTTTGATCTTCCATTTTTTTCTGGAGTTAACCACAAGAAAAGAGGTTAATTACATGAGTTTCAAACTTGAATTTGGATTAATAAAGAATTTAATCGTTTTTTATAGTTTTATCTTTTCTCCTACCTTCAGAAGAATAAAGCATCGGCATTAACACTCTCATTAGAATTTTCTGAAAGGTAACTATCTCGATTTCATATATCATATACTTTCATATATGATATATCAATTTCTATAGAATCTTTGAGAAAGACTCTTCTTCATAAGAAAGAAAAGACTTACTATCTTTGGGATCTGATACTACACCGCTGCTCAAAACCTTAGGGGATCAACTTTATTACATAAGTGGATTCCTAACTCTTCTATCATGATATAAGTAAGCAGTTCTTGTTGTATCGGGAAAAAACCTTGTTAATTGATCTTTACGGTGCTTCTTCTATCAATTAGATCTTTTATCCATAGAAAAAAGTATCTAGGCATATATATATTTCTTCATATTTCGACTTCTATGAAGTTTCTTTGCTACAGCTGATAAAAATCGTTGTTTTGGACGATATATATGTAGAAAGCCTGTTTTTTTCTAGTATTTATTAGTATTAGCGGATTTGCTCGTTCTTTTCTTTTTTCTTTCTATAGTGGAGATAGTCGCACGTAATGACAGATCACGGCCATATTGTTAAAAGCTTGAGGTAAGAACGGGTTTCGTTCGAGTGCGCGAAAATAGTATTCCAAAGCTTTCGTATGTTCTCCGTTACTTGTGTGGATAAGGCCTATGTTATAAAGTATATAACTTCGATCATAGGGATCAATTTCCAGTCGCATAGCCTCATAATAATTCTGTAAAGCTTCCGCATAATTTCCTTCAGATTGAGCCGACATCCGTTACGGTCGTCATTCGGTTCAAAGAATCTCCGTTCCAGAACCGTACGTGAGATTTTCATCTCATACGGCTCCTCCTTTATGTGTGTAATGATAAACATACATAGAATCAAAAAAGATTGCAATATTCTCATTTTCAACTGAGCGGGACTAGTGTTTTTACACGAAATCTCTAGCCAACCTTCCTGTAAAAGATCTTTTCTTAACATCAAGTATGTTATTACTGGATAAATAATAACTTCAACAATTTCTTTGTCCTCAACGCCGCTAAATTTCTCGGAATTAGTCACTTCAACAGTCTTCGATGGTTATATGGGTATCCAAAATACGAACGAGATGGATGTTTATTGTCCCAACCATTCTTGTTAGTCCCGATCCCGATAAGAAAGGAAGGATTTTTTTTTTTACAAAGTTTTCTCGTGTTGTTGATTCCTAAGCGTAGTGCTTTTTCCCCCATGCCGCCCATTGGTACTAGTGGAGTAGGGTTGACCGAACCCCATAGGTATAGGTATAACCTTTCGCTTAATACTATAAACCTAAAATTGAAGCATATGAGGCTGCATTAATCGGGGATACACGACAGAAGGAATTTATCGTTTTATTTTCAAACTTCACCTTCAGCAAGCGTAGGTTTTTTTCAAATTTTTTTCTTTCTCTCCGAAAAATGTATCTTTCTCCTAAGACTGAGATCGGTAAAAAAAAAGATAATCAAATCGCACCATCTCTGTAATAAGTGAATGCCTCTTTTTCTCCTGAAGTTGTCGGAATTATTCGTAATAAGATATTGGCTACAATTGAAAAGGTCTTATCAATAAAATTTCCATTTATCCGAGATCTAGGCATAGGTAGCAATCCATTCTATAATTTCATTTTTTATCGCGTGAGAAAATAATCCCCCAAATAAAGGAATTGTACAATACAGTACGAAATAACGTAAAAACGGACTTATAAATAAAATTACTACTTTATCCTACGGCCGGCCTCGAAGGAGGGGTTTTTTTTGATAAAAACTTTTTTTTATAGTTTCAATTGATTGTGTGCGCCTACCCAAATGGAATATGAATGACTCACTATTCACTCGGTTTCTGGGCATAATAATTATGTAGGAGAGATGGCCGAGTGGTTCAAGGCGTAGCATTGGAACTGCTATGTAGGCTTTTTGTTTACCGAGGGTTCGAATCCCTCTCTTTCCGCACCTTTACCAAATTCATCAATGTTACTGACCACAATGTTTGAAATAACAATGGATACCATTATTCCAACTGTCTTCGATATGGATTCTCTATTCCTAATTTCTTTCTGTAATACAGAAAATAGTGGAAAAAGTGGGCAAGGAATAACAATTTTCCTATATCCACGTCTATGATACACGAAT